CACGTTAGCCAGATTAGTCAACATTTATATGTTTCGATGCAACAACAAGATTTTATTTTTCACAAGTAGTTTTGTTGGTTGGTTAATTGGTCATATTTTCTTCATGAAATGGGTTGGATTGGTATTATTCTGGATACGGCAAAATCATTCTATTCGATCTAATAGGTATCTTGTGTCAGAATTGAGAAATTATATGGCTCGAATCTTTAGTATTCTCTTATTTATTACCTGTGTCTACTATTTAGGCAGAATGCCGTCGCCTATTGTCACTAAGAAACTGAAAGAAACCTCAGAAACGGAAGAAGGGGGAGAAAGAAAGGAAGAAAGCGATGTAGAAACAACTTACGAAACGAAGGAGACTAAACAGGAACAAGAGGGATCCACCGAAGAAAACCCTTACCTTTGTTCGGAAGAAGAGGAGGATCTGGACAAAGATGAATTTCACTTTAAAGAGGCACGCTATCAAGATAGCCCAGTTTACGAAGATTATGATCTGGAGACCCATCAAGATAATTGGAAATTGGGAAGACCGAAAGAAGAGAAAAGAATCAATATTAATAAAAAGATTGATATATAAGAAAAATACAAGAATAGATAAGATGAGATTCGTCCACCTCCCATATATTTTATCCCTTCACCCATAAATAAACTTGCAACACCAATCCCATTTATAATTCCATCAATTATAAATTTATCAAAAAATTGAGTTAGCTCAGCTAATCCTCTTATACTCATGGTGAAAATACCAGTATAAAAAACATCTATATAACCACGATTATATGACCAATTGTATATCACACCTTTGATTTTTTCCAGAATAATTATTTTAGGACCTCTTTTGAAAAAGAAATTCATCAAGCCAAAATTTTTGAAAGATGAATAAATAGATCCATAAAAAATAGATGCTATAAATAGTCCGAAAAGAGCTATACTTACTGAAAAAAAAGCATTTGACAAAAATTCATACCAATACTCAGAAGAATTAAAATTTGGATGAAAAAGAGTTGTCGATGGAGTTAACCATTTCGATAATAGATCTAAATCTATTACTCCTCCGTTAATAGGAATTCCTATTGATCCAATGAACAAAGTAAATAGTACTAATACTAGTATAGGAAATAACATAGTATTGCTCGATTCGTGAGGATACATATAAGTGTACCTATTTCTAAAGTAAGTACTAAAATCTCGTATTTTACTTCTTACATTCTTGTCAATTTTAGAGAGGTCTTTTGAAAAAAACCAAAATATATTCTTATTCATTTTTGAAAAAAGTAAATTCCTATTTACTTCCTTCAGTGTACCCTTTCCCCATAGAGATATTGAATAAAATGAGCTATTTTTTGTACTACTAAAACTACTATAATCTTGAAAATAAATGCGCAAATACCCATCAAAGGTCAGTAAGTACATCCGAAACATATAAAACGCGGTGAATCCTGCTGTGAACCAAGCTATTAGTGCGAAAATCGGTGAGTACAACCAACTATCGTGAAGAATTTCATCTTTAGACCAAAAACAAGCAAGAGGCGGAATACCACAAAGAGAAAGTGTACCTAAAAAAAAAGTAGTTTTTGTAATTGGAACATATTTTGTTAAACCTCCCATAAGAACCATATTATGACTTTTCTCTGGTGAATATCCAACAATAGGTTCCATTGAATGAATAATGGATCCGGATCCCAAAAACAATAAAGCTTTAGAATAGGCATGAGTGATCAAATGGAATAAAGCAGCTCTATAAGAGCCTATACCTAAAGCTAACATAATATAACCCAATTGAGACATTGTAGAATAAGCTAAACTTCTTTTAATGTCTCTTTGGGCAAGAGCCAAAGTAGCTCCTAAAAGCACTGTTATTATACCTACTAAACAAATGATATTCATTATGTAAGGTATAATTATGAAAAGAGGAAGAAGCCGAGCTACAAGAAAAATACCCGCTGCTACCATAGTAGCAGCGTGTATAAGAGCCGAAATAGGAGTGGGACCTTCCATGGCATCAGGTAACCATACGTGAAGGGGGAATTGTGCGGATTTAGCAATTGCACCGACAAATAATAAAAAGGCACATAAAGTAACAAATAAAGAATTGACCCCATTATTATGGATCAAGGTATTCACTATTTGGAATAAATCCCGAAATTCAAAACTACCAGTTATCCAATAAAATCCTAAGGTTCCTAATAATAAACCAAAATCTCCTATACGATTAGTTACAAAAGCTTTTTGACAAGCACTCGCTGCAACGGGTCGTGTGAACCAAAAACCTATCAAGAAATACGAACACATTCCCACGAGTTCCCAAAAAATATAAATTTGTACCAAGTTGGAACTAGTAACTAATCCCAACATTGAAGCATTAAAAAAACTCATATGAGCAAAAAATCTTAAATATCCTTGGTCGTGAGACATATAATTGTCACTATAAATAAAAACCAAGATTCCAACAGTAGTAATTAGCATTGACATAATAGAAGTAAGTGGATCGATCAAGTATCCGAACTCTAATAAAAAATCATTATTGATGGTCCAAGACCATAGACATTGATAGGTCAAACTTCCATTTATTTGCTGAATAGAAAAATTGGCTGAAAACCACATAGCTATACTTAGCAGTAAAACACTTGGGAAAGCCCACATACGACGAATATCTTTTGTTGCTGTCGGAATAAGTATAAGTCCAAATCCTATTGACATAGTAACTGGGAGCGGAAAAAGGGGTATTATCCATGCATATTTATATGTATATTCCATAAGAAAACAAATTGTTCTTTTTATTATAATTGTTTCCGATTCACCAATTCAGATCTCTTTAAAAAAAAAAAACAAAACAATAATAAAAATAAAATAAAAAAAAAGATATGAAAAAGATTGGAATTCTTATTTGTTGTTTTATCAAATATTTTAAATAAGAGTTGCAATGAGTTGGTCAAATAATATGATCAAATAATTAGTCAAGTTTTTTACTTAGTTATTAACTAACTTTCAACTCTAGAAAAAAAAAAAAAATACTTTTCTGAAACGATATGACACCACATTATATATTGAATAATTGGATTTTACCTTTACATTACATTAGATTTATGTACAATTTTATATTTGATAAATATTATATATCCTTATATATATATTTTTTTTTTGAGACCTAACACCTTAGTATAAAACATAATGAAATATATAGATTTAGATATATTTCAGATTATTTGTTGTATATCATAATTGTGCTTTTCTATTTTGAAAAGCACAATTATGAAGAAAGAAAAAATCATCTCACGAATTCAATATAAATCAATATAAATTTTCATAAATAGAAAGACTATAAAAAAAAAATAAAATACACAATACTTAGTACTTTGAATCCAGTAAACAGAAAGATTCTTATTTTTCATATTACCCGGCTTTAACTAATATGGAAAAGTTAAATAAAATAAAACATTAGAAAATTTGAATTATTTGTCTTCCAATTCAAAAATAGAAAATTGGAAGTTCTTTGATACATGTTAATTAAGATTTTTCCAAGACTTTTTTTTGTGCGACAAAAAAACTTTTTGACTGTCCGGTGGAAACAGATTTAGCTAAAGAAAAAGCTTTTACTGCCGCTAAAGAGCCTCTTTTTTTCCAAAGATTTCTACGAATATGCTTTTTTGACATAGAAGTACGTTTTTTTGGAACTGCCATTCAAAAATAGGTGACTTATTTTTATCGTTGTATGTGAAAGACATATATTTTTCAAAAGAAAAATCATTCTTTATTATTCATTATACATACTTATTCCATAAATTTATCTAAATAATATAAGAGCATATTTTTATTTCAGAATATAAAATAAAAAGAATAAAATAAAAATCAATTAAAATTAAATAGTAAAATAAAAAAGATATTCTAAAACAATTTTATTTGAATAGACAAATAGATTTTTATTTTATATATTTTTTCTGATATTTGTATAATGTAATATTAAATATTCAGAATATTAATATAAATATAATATTTTAATATAAAAGAAATTTAAATATTTAAATAATATTAATATAAAAAAATATATTAATATAAATAAAGAAAGTGAATGAGGTTCTAAGTTAGAGTATAAATAAATGAAACTAAAAAAAGAATTGAATTTTATACCTTGACTGATGACTGAGAACAAAACTCTTGAATTCTGATTATTCTGGATTAACAAAAGCTAGATTTCTAGTATGGAAAAGTTTTTTTTTTAAACTGAACTTATGAAGATACTTAATAAATATTATTATTATTTAACATTTCCATTTATATGGAAATGAATCTTTCTTCATTGTTTCCAACTCTATTGAATCTCGACAATTCAACATGAATTTACTATTATTATTTCAGGTAAGCCACCATGGTGAAATTGGTAGACACGCTGCTCTTAGGAAGCAGTGCTAGAGCATCTCGGTTCGAGTCCGAGTGGCGGCATATATAATAATAATAAATAATATAGACACAATAGATATAATAGAATAGAATATTTTCTAGAATATTTTAATCCCCGATTTCAATTCTTTATTCTTTAATATGGACCCTTTTTATGTTGATGATATTTGTGACCTTAGAACATATATTAACTCATATTTCCTTTTCAATCATCTCAATTGTGATTATGATTCATTTGATGAACTTATTAGTCTACGAAATTGAAGGATTACGCCACTCGTCAGAAAAAGGGATGATAACTACTTTTTTATCTATAACGGGGTTTTTAGTTATTCGTTGGATTTCTTCGGGACATTTTCCTTTAAGTAATTTATACGAGTCATTAATCTTCCTTTCTTGGAGTTTCTTTATTATTCATAGGATTCCGTATCTTGGGAATCATAAAAATAATTTAAGTGCAATAACTGCGCCAAGTGCCCTTTTTACCCAAGGTTTCGCCACGTCAGGTCTTTCAACTGAAATGCATCAACCCGCAATATTAGTACCTGCTCTACAATCTCAATGGTTAATGATGCATGTCAGTATGATGCTATTGAGCTATGCAGCTCTTTTATGTGGATCGTTATTATCAGTTGCTCTTATAGTGATTACATTTCGAAAGAATATCAATTTTTTTTTTTGAAAAACAAGAATTTTTTCAGTTTAAGGAAGTCGTTTTTATTTGGTGAGATGGAATATTTCAAAGAAAAAGGGAGTGTCTTTAAAAATACTTCTTTTCTCTCATTTCAAAATTTTTACAAATATCAATTAATTCAGCGTTTAGACTATTGGAGTTATCGTGTCATTAGTTTAGGGTTTACTTTTTTAACCATAGGCATTCTTTCTGGAGCAGTATGGGCTAACGAAGCATGGGGTTCTTATTGGAATTGGGACCCTAAGGAAACTTGGGCATTTATTACTTGGACCATATTTGCAATTTATTTACATACTAGAACAAATTCAAAATTTCAAGACCAAGGCACGAATTCGGCATTTATGGCTTCTATAGGATTTCTCCTAATTTGGATATGCTATTTTGGGATCAATCTATTAGGAATCGGGTTCCATAGTTATGGTTCATTCCAATTAATATCTAATTAAAGAAAATAAACTATATGACGAATACATAAAAACATTGTCCGATACACAATGAAAATTTGTGGGAGTTTTTGAAAACCGTTTGAATGGGCAATTATTCAAATGGTTCTCAAAAACCCTAGATATATCTCATTACAATTCTAATTCACTCTTCTTTTTTTTTTTCATTCTACAACGAAGAATCGTGAAAATTTGAAAGTCAAATAATTATAAGACTTTCTTTCCAATTAATGAAATTTTAATATTTTCAATATATAAAATTAGTATCTATAAAAATAATTAGATAGTATAACTTGTACCTTGTCAACCGATAATGGGAAAACGAAATCAGGATAAATACCAATTCCTATTACAGGTAGAAACATACAGATCGAAACAAATAGTTCTCGTGGTCCAGAATCAAAAAAATTAGAGTTTGGAACATTGAATAGCTTGTATCCATAGAAAATCTGACGTAACATAGATAATAAAAAAATAGGAGTTAATATCATTCCAATTGCCATTACAAAAGTCATTAACATTTTTGGCATTAAAAGATATTTTGGGCTGGTAATTATTCCAAAAAAGACTAATAATTCTGCAACAAAACCACTCATTCCGGGCAATGCAAGAGAAGCCATCGAGAAACTACTAAACATGGTAAATATTTTTGGCATTGGGATAGATATCCCCCCCATCTCTTCGAGATAAACAAAACGTATTCTATCCCAACAGGTTCCTCCTAAGAAAAAAAGTGCAGCACCAATCAATCCATGAGAGAGTATTTGTAAAATGGCTCCATTGAGTCCCATGCTAGTTATAGAACCAATTCCTATAATTATGAAACCCATATGAGAGACGGAAGAATAGGCAATACGTTTTTTTAAATTGCGTTGACCGAGAGAAGTTGAAGCTGCATAAAGGATTTGTATTATTCCTACTATCACTAACCAGGGAGACAATCTAGAATGAGCATGAGCTAATAATTCCATATTGATCCGAATCAATCCATATGCTCCCATCTTTAATAAGATTCCAGCTAAAAGCATACATGTACTGTAATGTGCTTCCCCGTGGGTATCTGGTAACCATGTATGTAGGGGTATCATCGGCGATTTGACAGCATAAGCAATAAGAAAACCAAAATAGAATATTATTTCCAATGCTGCAGGATATGATTGATTAGCTAATTTTTCTAAATCTAATGTTGGTTCATTGGAACCATATAAACCCATACCTAGAACTCCTATTAAGAGAAAAATGGAACTTCCTGCAGTGCACAAAATAAACTTTGTAGCCGAGTACAGGCGTTTTTTTCCTCCCCACATGGATAAGAGTAAGTAAACAGGAATTAATTCTAATTCCCACATGATGAAAAAAAGCAAAAGGTCTCGAGAAGAAAATAATCCTATTTGGCCACTATACATTGCCAACATTAAGAAATAGAAAAATTGCGAATTTCGAGTAACTGGCCAAGCTGCTAAAGTAGCTAAAGTAGTTATAAATCCTGTCAGTAAAATGGGTCCTATGGAAAGTCCATCGATTCCCAGTCTCCAGTGAAAATAAAAAAGATTGATCCATTTATAATCCTCCTTCAATTGGGTTAATGGATCGTCCAATTGAAAATGATAACAAAAGACATAGGTCATTAGAAGGAGCTCTAGGATACATATACAGAGAGTATACCACCTATACACCTTATTTCCCCTATGAGGAAAAAAGACAATTGAAGAACCTGCAAATATGGGCAAAACAATAAGTATTGTTAACCAAGGAAAATAACTCGTGATAAAGACAAGATAAATTTTTATAAGAAAACCCCGTGCTCGGGAGAAGAATAAGATATTTTCTTTTCTCGAGTACGGGCCTCCGTCGGTAAAGAGGAATCAAATGATTCAAGTGGAGTTTTGTTTTTTGTCACATATTAATAAGAAAGACCCATGCTGCGAGTTGTTTCATGCCATAAATAAACACGAACACTCAAAAAATCCGTTGGACAAGCGGATTCACATCTCTTACAACCTACACAATCCTCGGTTCTTGGCGCAGAAGCAATTTGCTTAGCTTTACATCCATCCCAAGGTATCATTTCCAATACATCCGTGGGACAAGCTCGAACACATTGGGTACACCCTATGCATGTATCATAAATTTTGACTGAATGTGACATTGGGTCTATAAATTTCAGTTTTGAACACAAAAGATTTTCAATCTGGTATAAAATATCTGATTTATATCATTATACCAGATGAATCAATGATTTATCAAAATTTGAAGAATAAATGAATAAATATATTTTCAAATCTGTTTATGAGAAAAGGCCAAGATACTTTGATTTCCTTTTAAATAACCATGAAATATGACATATGAATTCAATTTATGTTCATTTTATGAAATTTTTAGATTAATATAAAGATCTTCATTTTTTTTTTTTATTTAGATTCTTTATATTTTCACATAGAAAAATTATGACTAATTATTCAGCAAATTCGATTGATTGATACGAATTGATTTTCTGTTACGATAGATCGACGATATAATAGCCAGCCCAATAGCTGCTTCAGCAGCCGCAATGGCTATAACAAAGATTGAGAAAATTTCTCCTTTTAATTGCCGACTATCAAATATATCAGAAAATGCGACGAGATTCATATTTACCGAATTTAGTATAAGCTCAAGACACATAAGTGCTCTAACCATGCTTCGACTTGTGATCAGTCCATAGATACCGATAGAAAATAAAGAAACACTCATAAAAAGTACAAACTCTAACATCATTGACAAATTCCTCATCAATCTTAATTCATTTCAATATGAACAAAAATTTAACCAATTAAGTTGAATAGAATAGAAGAATTACAGGATAAAGAGCATATTCACAGTAGATAAGAGATTGAATCCTTTTTCATTCTTTGAATTATCAAAGAATTATCAAAATAGAAGTTCTTATTTCTTATTATATTATTGACGAGCCATAGTAATTGCACCTATCAAGGAAACTAAAAGAATTATAGAAATGAGTTCAAAAGGAAGATAAAAATCTGTGGATAAATGAATCCCAATTTGTTGAACGTTACTTATTAAGTCCTGTTCTATAATCTGATTTGATTTTGTAGTCCGAAAAATTCCATACCATGAAGTATCTGGGATAATAGTCATTAATGAAAAAAAAATACTTATACAAATCTGTGAAGTGATCCTATCTCCAATGGTCCACAAATAGTAATAATTGGAATATTCTGAATCGTTCATGAACATAACAGCAAATATGATTAATACATTTATGGCTCCCACATAAATAAGGAACTGTGCGGCAGCTACAAAATAGGAATTCAATGAAATATAGAATAAGGATATACAAACAAGAACCAATCCCAACGAAAAGGCAGAATCAATGGGATTCATAAGTAATACTACTCCCAGACCTCCTAATATAAGAATTGATCCCAAAAAGACTACAAAAATATCATGTATTGGTCCAGGTAATTCCATTATGAAAGAAAATAAAAATAAATAAGTCGAAATATTTCATGACCTTACTAAGGGGGCCAGGAAAGGGACTATTTTATTATATGATACCTTCCTAATTGAATCAAAAAAAAATCATATAGATAAAATAAAGTTATTTGGCTAATCCTACTTGATTCCAAACCAAATCTTAGTAATTGGTAATGGTTCTTGAACCAAGGGGTTTTTCTTTTTTCATTTGAGTTGTTGAATCCATAACTGTTTGAATTGTGTAATCTCCAATTATTGACATTGGTAACCGACCCAAAGAAATTTGATTATAATTCAATTCGTGACGATCATAAGTAGAAAGTTCATATTCTTCAGTCATCGATAAACAGTTTGTTGGACAATACTCGACACAGTTACCGCAAAATATACAGACTCCAAAATCAATACTATAATGAAGCAATTGTTTTTTATTAATATCTTTTTCAAATTTCCAATCAACAATAGGAAGGTCTATGGGACATACGCGAACACATACTTCACAAGCAATACATTTATCAAATTCAAAGTGAATTCGACCACGAAAACGCTCTGATGTTATTGATTTTTCATAAGGATATTGAATAGTGACAGGTAAACGATTTGTATGGGATAAGGTAATTATGAAACTTTGTCCGATGTACCTTGCAGCTCGTTTTGTTTGTTTGCCATAATTCATGAACCCAGTAACCATAGGGAACATATTATAGGTATCCATGAATAAAATTTATTTTTATTTATCTTAGTTGAGATAAGTTATGAATATAGAATATCATTATTGTTTTTTCTTCATTTCTTATTTTTTTTTTTTTAGAGTTTTTGGAGTTTTATAGTGAAACAAGTTGAGAAGAAGTTGTCAATAATAGATTACCTAGAGAAATAGGTAAAAGAAATTTCCATCCAAGATTTAATAACTGATCCATTCTCATCCTAGGTAAAGTCCATCTTGTTGTGATAGGAATGAACAGAAACAAATAAGCTTTAGCTAATGTAATAAAGATACCAATTACTATTACAAAGACTTTAAACATTTTATTTATTCCAAAAAGTTCAGTAATAGATATGTATGGAATGGAAAAATTCCACCCACCTAAGTAAAGAATTGTTACAAATAATGAAGAAACTAATAGATTTAGGTAAGAAGCAAGATAAAAGAACCCATATTTTATACCTGAATATTCGGTTTTATAACCTGCTACTAATTCCTCCTCTGCTTCTGGTAAATCAAAGGGTAATCTTTCACATTCTGCTAGAGAAGACATTATAAAAACTAGAAACCCTATGGGCTGACGCCACAGATTCCATCCCCCAAAACCATATTTGGACTGTGCTTCAATTATATCAACTGTACTTAAACTATTAGATAATTATAGTCGATGATAACATCACTGCTCCAATCGCTATTCCAAAACCGTACATGAAACCTAAGCTTCATACGGCTCCTCTATGGCCACAAATAAATGTAAGGTAAGGACTAATTGCTTTCCTTGGACTCTATAGAATTTAAAATAATGTAAAGATAATTTGGGGGTTGGAGAATCCTCAATTTGACCAATAAAATTCTGTCTGCTAGAATAAGAAAAAGCACTTCCGAATTGATCTCATCCTTTATAATGAATAATGATATAATCAGAATTTATAAAATTTATCTTTGTTCAGCAATAACTTAATTCTTCAATTAAATGCTCGTCATAAATAGAAAGAATTGGGAATTAGTTAATGAATCATTATTATGAACTTTTTATTCTATTATTGTATTGCATTCTATTTGTCTTTTTTCTGTTCTTCTTTCTGAAAACTCAAAACTAAAAGCAAAGAAAATAAAGGATTAATTCGTTCTTGATAGTTATTTCTTTAATCAGCGAATAGTAGCATACTCTAGATCGGAATCGTGGGGAAGTACTGCTTGATTATTTCTACCAACTTCAAGCCCTTATTATGATTCATTTTATGCAAAAATTCACTTCTTTTATTACCTTACATTATTTCCATTACTTATCCTTTGCGTACTTTGGTGTTCCTAACTGCCCACTTCTTTTTGATTGATCCCTAGTATAGTAAGAAATACTTTACTGTTGACCTTTTGCATCCGCTTCAAGATATGACGATTAATCAAATAATTTCAATCTTGGGATAAACAACTTATGTTTACTTCAAATTCCTTCTTATACTCTAGGGAATGAGATTTTTTTTTTACTGCAAATTGAGTAGCAGTTTTGTTTCACTCATATAACTATCTGGTTTAACTCATCGAACTAAAATGTTGAATAAAAAAAAATAAAGATATTTGTTCAAGACTTTCAATTTCTTTCTTTTGACTTACTTTATAAAGCTTGAAAAAAAAAAATATATATATATATTATATATTATTTCATTTTCATATTTACATATTGAATTAGATTTCTATTGTATTTAAATTTAAATTCATTTTTTATCTCTTTTCTAGAAAAGAGATAAAAAAGTTCATGTTCCAACGAATCACACGTAGAGATATTGCTAATACACATAGAGTTAATGGTATTTCATAACTAATTGATTGAGCTGCAGCTCGTAGACCGCCTGAAAAGGAATACTTATTATTTGATCCATATCCTGACATAAGAAGACCAATGGGTACAATGCTTGAAATGGCAATCCATAAAAAAACACCTATACTGAGATCAGCTAAAACAAGGTGATATCCAAAAGGAATTACTAAATAACTTAGTAGAATTGATATAACCGCTATAGAAGGCCCTACCCTAAACAAACGAATATTCCCTCTAGATGGAAGAAGATCCTCCTTCAAAAGTAGTTTGGTTCCATCCGCTAAAGCTTGAAGAATCCCTAATGGGCCGGCATATTCAGGTCCAATACGTTGTTGTATTGCTGCGGATATTTTTCTTTCTAACCACACAATGACTAATACCCCCATTGTGATTCCTAAGACAAGGGTGAAAATGGGCACAAAAATCCATACGAGTCCATAGACTTCTTTTAAGGATTCTAATTTATAAAAAGAATTAATAGTTTGTACTTCTGTCGTATCAATTATCATTTCAACGATCAACTTCTCCCATAATGATATCTATACTACCTAGTATCGTCATGATATCAGCCAATTTCATTCTTTTAACTAGCTGAGGAAGAATTTGCAAATTGATGAAACCGGGTGGACGAATTTTCCATCTCCAGGGAAAAACACTATTATCTCCTATTAAATAAATTCCTAATTCTCCTTTTGGAGATTCTACCCTTACATAAAGTTCTTGTTTTAACAATTCAAAATTGGGTGAAAGTTTTTTAGTAAGAAATCTATATTCAAAATTATTCCATTCGGAATTCTTTGTCGTATGAAAGCGGCGGTTTTCTAAATTTTCATAAGGTCCTCCGGGAATTCCTTCTAAAGCCTGTTGAATTATTTTTATGGATTCTTCCATTTCACCGATTCGTACTAAATAACGAGCTAATGTATCGCCCTCTTTTTGCCATTTGACTTCCCAATCAAATTTATTGTAACACTCATAACGATCAACTTTACGAAGATCCCATTGGATTCCAGAAGCTCGTAACATTGGTCCTGATAAACCCCAATTTATTGTCTCCTCCCCACTAATAATGCCCACTCCTTCAACTCGTTCCAAAAAAATGGGATTTCGCGTAATAAGTTTTTGATACTCAACAACTTCTTTTAAAAAAAAATTACAGAAATCAAAACATTTATCTATCCAGCCATAAGGTAAATCCGCAGCTACTCCTCCGATGCGGAAATAATTATGCATCATCCGCATACCTGTGGCGGCTTCGAATAGATCATATATAAATTCCCTCTCTCTGAAAATATAGAAAAAGGGAGTCTGTGCACCGATATCGGCCATAAAAGGGCCAAGCCATAACAAATGGGAGGCTATACGACTTAGCTCCAGCATAATCACTCTGATATAACTCGCTCTTTTAGGCACTTGAACACTTTCCAATCGTTCTGGTGCATTTACTGTTATTGCTTCTGTGAACATAGTAGCTAAATAATCCCAACGTGTTACATAAGGCAAATATTGTATAATTGTTCGGTTCTCCGATATTTTTTCCATCCCTCTGTGTAAATAGCCTAATATAGGCTCACAGTCAATAACATCTTCACCATCCAGAGTAACGATCAGCCTAAGAACACCATGCATTGATGGGTGGTGAGGGCCCATATTGACTATTATGAAATTTTTTCTTGTAGCCGGTACAGTCATATATTTTTTTTCCTTAATTCTTTATTTCATGAATTTCTTAAAATGAAAAATCTAATACTAATAACTGATAACTGAACTAAGAAAAAGAATTAAAAAACAAAAAATAACAATGATAAAAATAAGAAACTAAAAGCAAAAATTTAAATAAAATCAACGATTTTTTGGTTCCCGAATATCTAACTGATCCATTAATTTCTTATAACGCACTTTCTTTTTATTTGACAAATAGGTCAATAATCGTTGACGTTTTCCCAGAATTATTCGTAGACCTCTTTGCGATAAAAAATCTCTTTTGTGCAATTCTAAATGTAAAGTAAGTTTCCTTATCTTGTTGGTGAAATGGAATACTTGAAATTCAACAGACCCGCTATTTTCTTCTTTTTCTTCTTGTGTAATAACTGAGATTAATGAATTTTTGACCATAAATTAAGATTTATATCTGTCTTTTCTGTGAATTTTACCGATCAGGAAAAATAATAGTATTTATTATGTTAGTTATTTTTATCTAGTATACATCAAAATAGGATTTATTTTATTCATATACTTTTTTGTTTTTTGTTTATGTGGTTGGTTTATATTTTCTATATTTGATCCAAATTCAATTGAAAATTGAATTTGGATCAAAAGATCTGATATATATGTATGTATTCATGAAAGAGAACAATTTCTATTCTTTTGACTTAAATTGACTTAAAGGGATTCCGCTCCTCCTAGTGAAATTTGATACACTATAAAATCAAAATCAGCATTATATATTATAATTTTATACAGTGTATATATTGAGGTTTTCATCTACCAAATACATCACACAATATTGAATAAATCCAATATAAAATTTTTAATTTTCATTGGAATTGAATTTATTCTGAATTGTGAATACATATGTATTCTTGACATACTGAAACGACTGCTGTTATTAGTATCAAACCAATAGCGATTCATACAAGCTAAATCTTCTAATCGATAATTGGGCCAAAGAAACAATTTTAATTTCATCAAAAATTTTTCATCTGTATTAATATACTTGTCCTCATTCAAAACTTGCCCACAGTTTCTTATTTTGTTTTTATTGCAAAATCTTGGATTTTTATCCACAACATTACAATTTTTGGAATTGAAACAAATTCGAATTCGAAACTCTCTCCTACGTACGGGAGATAAAATATTTTCAGGAATAAGGAAATCATAATTATTTTTGTCTCCACTAAAAAATATATTGCTGTGTCGTACAATGTATTTTTTGAACTTCCCCTTTTCAATATATCCCTTTTTTGTGTATTTATTATTCGTTTGGCGCTTCTTATCGACCAATGAAGTATCTATAGTTTGATATATAATAGATTTTCCATCCCTTCTTATAGATATACAAATAGGTTCAATAATAAATACTCCCCTTCTTATCAAAATTTTAAGAACTAAGTCCTTTTGAATAAATATTTCTTCTAGGTTTATTTCGTCTTTTTTAACTGAGGATATAGCAGCTTCCTTTAGATCTTTCACTCCAAGTAGAACACAATACGTCCTTATATTTTTCAATATTTTTTCATTCGAGAGATTAGTCCATCTTAATTGAAAAAGTAAAGAGTTTTTTAAAAGGGAATCTAGTTCCATTTCCTTATTGGTCTTATATTTTTTTTGTTTTATACTATATTTCATTTCTAATCTTCCGTAATCTTCTTCAACAGCTTTTTTATTCTGTTGTTTTAGTAGATTCAATACAAAATTTCCTTCGCTTTGTTGTTTGTGTTCTTCCTGCTCAAAATTTTCTACTTTAATATCTTTTTTTTTTTTATATAATATATTAATATTTTCCTTTGGATTTCTATTGATGTTTTTACTTTTTTCATTTGTATAAAAATTTAAAAAGAGTGATTTTATTGGAATGATCCAAGGTTGAATCTTATATACATCAAAAAGTAGCCCAAGTTCTGGAAAGAACCAAGGTTCTAGATTGGCATTATTTGATGCGGTATCACAGAACCTTTTTTTATTCATTCCCATGCAATCAAAAAAGTCTTTTTTTTGATTGCATGGTTTGATCTCTTGATGAATAATATTCCTTTTATTAATATTAATTTCAGTCTTAGCCTTTTTATGAATCTTTCTGCGAATATCAGCATTGGTCCAGATCTCAATATTTTTTCTAAAACAAATAGAAAGAGTTCTACAATCAAAATATTTTCTATCCAAATTGGTATTCCTATCAATAATATATTCTTTTTCTAGATAATCATTATTAGGTATACTTACCAATACATAAAATGATTCAGGTTTCGATGTAGTGGAATGATATGGAATTTCTTGGGCCTTTTTTATTTCTAATGTCGATTCATAAATATATGAATTAGGGGGGTTTATGTATTGATATGATAAAATATCATATCTGTAATGTTTTTTCCATTTGTCTTTTTGACTCATAAATGAATTCGCTGCATAGTCATTTTTTTTTATGGAATTAACTTTTTTATATAAATCCAATTGAATTGATTCCCCTTTTTTAATCATACGAGGTTTATTTCTTTTATTTCGCCATTCTTTAGGTACTAATCGAGACCTTTTTTTTTTAGATAAATCATATTGATAATGACCTTTTAACCAGTTTTTCCATTCGTTCATTACATATGTATGAATTTTTTCATATCTTGATTTGGGATGAAATATTCCATGTACCATACAAAAGTCTTTGAATTTATCCTTAAAAATAAAAAGGCGAGAGTTCCCTTGATATTGAAGTATAGGTCTCAAGTGATACTTATTAAATAATTGGTTAAGTAATTGGGTTTGTGATAATTTGTAAAATACATATGCTTGAGACAGGGAAGATAAGTTCCAATAAATATTAGAATTTTGATTCCTTTTTTCAGTATTATAAGTATTTGTAAAAAAAAAATTTATAGTCAAAATCAAATTCATTTTATTTTTATTTATTTCATCAATTCCTTCTTTTTTTTGATCTCTTTTATTGTTGTAAATCAATTTATTAAAGATCTTTTTTGTTGATTCAAAGAAAAGTTCCGCATTGATCTTAGAAAAGGTAATGGAACATAACAAAATATCTATGTATATTTTTTCAATGAATGATTTGATAAAGTAATGTGATTTACGCATTAATCGAATATTTTGACTTTTTAAAATTTTCCAAAGATGTTTATATGATTCCAATATTTTATTATCATAAATTATAACTATCTCTTTTTCTTTCTTTTCTTTTGTAGTTTGTTCTATTTGATTTTTTATTTTGATTGTCTTATCAGAAAGATCTTTCATTTTTCTTTCTATTAGTGAATAATTTAACCAATTCATCGGTCGAATTAGAACGGGTGATTCGCGAATAATCTTATTATTTCTTTTGAAATCTTTCTCGTTTTCATTCGATTCATATATTTTTTTTTTCTTCAATTCAAAGAATAAAGTTGGATTTACTTTCTCCAGTTTTTTTATTATGAGTTTTATAACTCGAATTATTTTGATAACCCATTTTGTTTTTTCTTTTCTAACTTTTATAATTCTTTTTTTATTTAAAATTTTTAGAATTTGGAAAATTTTTTTTTTTACCTTTCTATTTTTTTTTTTGAGTTCTTTATAAATAGGTTTAAAAAAAAAAGGTCGTTTTTGGAGAGAACCGAAGGTAAGTTTTGTTTCCGTTCCCCAGACTGTTAAAAAACAAAAATTTTGTTTTTTCTTTTTTTTTTTCATTTGATCTCTATGGTGAGATCGTACCTTAGATTTTTGCCAAGGTTTTAGACAGAAAGGATGTACAATCTTTATCTGAATACCGTCCGTTAACCAATCTTGGGGAAATTCTGTTTCTGATAATTGAACACCATTATAGGTACATTTAATATATTTTTCTTTATTCCATTTCTTAAAATCCTTGTGCCATTCCGGGACTTGGAATAATAAAATACGTAAAATGTTTTTAGCTATGATTAATAAAGGCAATATCATGTATTTTCTAAGAAAAGATTGGATTATTAACGTAAAACTTCTTATTGCTTGAGTATATAGAAGGGCATCCAAAATTTCTGATCTTTCTAATTCTTCGTTTTGATCTTTTTTTTCCTCTTTCTTCTTTTCTTCTTTTGTATCTTCTTTTTCAAAATTGGCAATTTTAAATTCTGATTCTTGTTCTCTCCCCATCCAATTCCTAAAAATGAGATTCTTCATTTCGTTGATATCAAAAAATAAAAAAAAATATGTTTTGTCTAGCCGATCCAAAAAAAGTGGGGAATTTAAATTTGCTTGAAAAAGGTTACAAATAACTGTTTTAC